TCGGCTAGTAATTGATCTTTCCGTAACCGACCTTCCCTAATCATAATTGATTGATCTTCCAAGCCACACGCCTTCATCCATCCCAAGTTGATTAAGCAGTCCCAATGTGAATTGAATAACACTAACCCTTTGAATGTTTCAGTTGCTAATGGGGCAAGAATGAAAACTAGGGGTCACACACCTAGCTTAACAATGAGTCTGCAGAACTATCAGTGGGAGACGGCTTTTTACATATTACCAGTGACTGGGTGTGAAGCTTTGCTGGGAGCGGCTTGGCTAAGAACATTGGGAGACATTGTCTGAAACTTTGATAAAATGACAATGAGATTCGGAATTGGAGTACAAAGTTACAAGGCATTCTGCCGCATGAATGCTAAGTTAGTAAGCTGCAAAATCATGACAAAACTGCTCCATCAAGAAAGAGAAGCGCAGATTCCACCATTGAATCCTCCAACGCAGAACCAGTTCCTCCTGAGATACAAAAGTGACTCACTCAGTTCACTGATGTGTTTGCACCTCCTCAAACACAGCCTCCTGAGAAAACTCATGATCACAGAATTCTTTTGGCACCAGGTACTGAACCAATAAGTGTAAGACCATATAGGTACCCGCATTTCCAAAAGACTGAGATTGGGAAGGTTGTGGGGGAATTGCTTGATAGTGGGGTCATAAGGCCTCACCTTCGGCCCCTCTCCTTGTCAGTCGAGCTTCTTTGCCCCTTTTTCTTTCCAATGTTGCTTGTTAAGAAGAAAGCTGGATCTTGGAGAATGTGTGTGTATTACAGGGCCCTAAATGAAGTTACAGTCAAAGAGAAATATCCTGATTGATGAGCTCTTGGATGGGGCAGTAATCTTTACCAAGTTGGACCTTAGGTCTGGTTATCACCAAATCTGATGATATAAGCAAGACTAGGACACATGATGTTTATGGTTATGCCATTTGGACTAACCAATGCACACCTTCGGTGCCTTCCAGTCTCTCATGAATGACATATTGGATTATATAAGAAAATTTTTATTGGTCTTTTTTAATGATATCTTAATATACAGCTCGTGTATGGTTGAAACATTTTTCTCAGGTCTTTGCTAGACAAATGAGCAAATGCAGGGAAGTCCAAGTGCAGAATATTTTGGGCATGTCATTACAGCTAAAGGGGTTGCAGTAGACCCAAGTAAGATTGAATGCATTAAGCATTGGCCCAAACCGGGTTTAAGAGGATTTTTGGGGTACTACAGGAAGTTTGTGAGGAACTTTGGAATTATTGCTAAGCGAAATGTTGAAGAAAGATTAAATGGACACCAGAATCTGAGAAAGCTTTTGAGGTGCTGAACGAAGTGAAGCGGGAGACTACTACACCTGTGTTAGCTTTACCTGACTTTACTCAAGAGTTTACTGTGGAATGTGATGTATCAGGCATAGGGGTGGGAGCTGCGTTATCAGGGTCACCCCATAGCTTTCTTAAGCAAGACATTGGCTCAGAGACACTTAGCTTTATCAGTATATGATAAAGAAATGCTAGCTGTTGTGTATGCACGGAGGCCATACTTGTTGGGGCACCATTTTAAGATTTTAACTGATCATAGAACTATACAGCACTTTTTGGGGTTGGGGGAGAGAATTACTACTTCTGTGGTTATTGAAATTGGGTATGATTATACCATTTCTTACAGGTCTGGATCTCACAATGCTGTACCAGATGCTTTATCAAGGCAAGCTGAGCTCAAAGCTATCATGGGAGAACCAGTATTCCAGTATGTACAAGACATAAAACAAGCATGCTACTCAGATGCAGACACCATCATAGAGGAGCTCCAAAGAGGTCAGTGTAGTAGAAAAGGGTATTCTTTGATTTGATTAATGATGTGTTGCATTACAAAGATAGATTATATGTGCCTAATGATTGGAGAAAGAAATTATTGGATGAGTTGCACACTTTCAGTGCCTGTTGGTGGTCATTTTGGGTGTTTGAGGACTTACAAGAGGATACCCAGAAGCCCGGAATTAAAAAATTTTTGATGAAAGCAGCAAGGAGTGATTTCCAACTTGATGTGTCCATCGATAATGGAATCTTTCTCTCCGCAGTTGAGGACAAAAAGACGGGGTTTCATGCAAGTTGCACGATTGAAATGGACGTCTAGGAAGGAAAAAGTAATGTAGGCCAAAAATCCCGAGAAAGATAGATAACAGGAGGAATGCTTACCGATTAGTAGATTAGAAGCATAGTCCTTAGCTTTTAGAAGCTAAGCAAGTCAACATATTGACCTAACCCTTTTCTTCTTCCCTCCGATTTAGATCTCCTCTCTTCCTATTCTTGATAGCAAGAGTCATTGCTATAACTGAAATCAATTTATGATGGCGACTCCTACTTTTTTCTTCAAGCAAGGTTTAGGCTTTTCGTAAGCATTTAAGAAAGCAGCAAATCCTTCTCACGAACTAGACAAAGAAGAGAGAATCGTCCGCTTTCAAGGTAACTGGTTATTGGCGGCTGATTACCAGTGTGACATGGATCTTCCCTCTATCTCTGAGGTGCGGTTAGGTTCTGGAGTCGGATCGGGCCCCGCAGTGGGCTTGGCCTCTGTAACGAATCTAGCCACTTCTCTCAGCTGGTAGCAAGTCCTAGAAGAGGGGCCTCTGCGAGGATGCCCCCTTACCCTTACATGTCATCTTCCCAAAAATAGGTCTTTGTTCTGGGACCCGACCTTGATTCGATCTTCCCCCAAGAGTCTGTATTGCGCAACTCCTCAATCGGAAGCTGTCGTAACGCCGAGAAATGGTAATAGTATGCGTTCTTTCTTTATTCATACATTGATTTCGAGATGCTTTGAATAGTAAGAAGTCAGTCAACTGGAAGTAGCATGATATAATTGTAGTCTTCGCTTGTTAGGCATATAGCTAGTCTTCTTTCTGAGCGAATGCTTACCTCAGGGCATCTCGTATAAGTCCTATGGTGATAAAGCTATTCTATTCTTTGGTGTGAAAGAAAGACGTTGAAGAGGCATGGATGAAATTCCCATGAGGAAGAATCAGCGGAGCGGCTTTTCTGTATGGATCGACGTCTGGCCCCCCATTTCTCGTGTTTTTTGGCTTAACATTTATAGATTCGCTATGAAACTGACAGAGATGTAAAGGCGGAAGCCTTATGGTGCTCTTTGACGGCAAGGATGCTTTCACTTGCACGCGGCAACCCGTATTCCGTATTCCTGTTGAAACAAATCTATTCTTCCAGAACCTGTTGGAAAAGCTCACTACTTCGTAGCCTTTAATGCGCCCTACCGGAGATTTCTACCAACGCGATTTTTTCTAATAAACGCCTGTCCAATTCAAAAAAGTTTCTCTCACCCAGCAGCTATTTCTTACTTTCCCTTTTCCACTCTATGGTGGAGTCGACTTTTCTGCTCCTTCGGAGCCGTCGGTGCCTAGCGAGAAAATGAATCAACGCAATTTTGGCTAATAAGAAGGGGTCGAGTTCTGAAAAAGTGAGTCAGCCCTATAGTGCGAAATGGCTCTTTTTTGTGCTTTCGAGACCGGAATGCGCTCGTAATGACCGATCCTCCATCTTCCATAACCGGAAGGAAGAGAAATGAGGTGTTGATAGCAGACTTGTGGAGGTGGTAGTGAGATTGCATGAAGGAGCAAGCAAATTACAACCAAATAGGATATCGGGATGGCAGCGGAGACCGGCCATAGTGGGTCTCCTAAATCGGGTCTTTCACAATCAAGTGATAGATAGAACTGCTATGAAGCTACTTATGTAGTAGATCACGCCGAAGAAATATACTGATATAGAGCTCTCCTCGGTCCGAACCCATGTCTCCAATCTAATTAGAACTCCGGAGTAAGCTGCTACTCTTTCATTCGCCCCAAAAGGGGCTCATTTCACTATCTTTTACACAGCGGAGGCTGTATACAGCTACAACAGAACAGAATTCGGCACCCGGGAGAGGGACGATCTCCAGAGATTCTTGTCTCATTCTATTTCCTCGTAGAAAAAGTTTTTTCTTTTCATTGATTTGTGAATCTCAAGCCAATGGCTACGCAGTAGAGGCGGAGAGCCAGGGGTCTTGAAATTACATATATGAGAAAGTTCACCTTTTTTTGGATTGGTATTTTCGGTATGAAATGTCTAGGTGTAATCGCACCTTTTAGAGACTCCCATTTTAGTAGCTATCGAGGTGCCAATCATTGGTGTGTCAACCCGAGCGGAATGGCGTATTTATTCCTTGAATGTTACCACGCTCTTTGACACGAGGCCTATTAGTGAACTATCTCTCCGGAAAGATAGAAAGATTCTTGTTATTGCGCTAAATGAAATGCATGCATTAAGATACCAAGGCTTCCATAGATTCAATTGTGAGTATGAATAATGAAGTGTGACGAGAATTCTCAAATCGGGATGTTCGAGCGAGAGACGACTACTCCTCCTTCGTCGGAGCCCCGCTTCGTTCAGAACCCAACAGTTGAGCAAGTTACCTACCTTGTGATCAACAAACCCAAGGCTTTCTTTTTTCCTAACATGCTTTGTGTGTAAGTGTCAAAAGTGCCTTTCCTCTTAAGCCGAAAATCAGTGAAGCGGATCCCAGTCATTTTGATTAAAAGGATAGAACCCGCGGTCAAGCTACTTTCTTTCAGAACCTTCTTCTTTATGTCATACTTTGCCAGGCATTCTTTATTTAACTTTCTTTCAGAACCTCATATACCGATTTCAATCGAGAGTCATGGTCAAATGGAATTTGTCCCTAAAAGCTAGAAATAGTGTATAAGCCCAAGGGATAAAGCCTAACATCCAGTAACCACAGCCTCTCCAGTATTAGAAGAGGCTAGACTACCACTTGTTCCATTCTGAACAGAAGAACTCTCAACAGAGATCATACCTTGCTCCAAAGCTGGATCCATTTTCATCCGCATCATCAACCACCAGATTAGCAAGGTTATGAAATAAATAGGATTTTTTTTCGGAATCAACAACTACAGGATCTGGGGCTTTTGGAGGGATGGCAGAGATCCCGGGATGGAAGCTAAATCCGTTAGGATCATCAGAACGCATCGAGACTTTTATCTCCAAAAAATCGTTGAATACCTAAGTTCTGCACGCATTGCAGACGACAAGGTCATGCCCGTCACGAATGCAAAGTGGCGAATAAGGAACCTGGTGTCAACCCGTCACCGAGAATGGCCTATGTTCCAAGAACCAATGCTACCAATACGGTTAGCACCTACCACTGAAACGATTCCTACTGCTGATAATGATGCGGCTACTGTTCAAAATGCACCTGCTGAGGTGAATGCTGGTGTGGCTGAAAGAATTCGTTGACTTTTTTGAGTCCAGCTCCCGTAGTGGAACCTTTCTTTCCCAGAGCCCTGTCCGCCCTTCTTTCTCCTCTCTGCTTGGCTTTGGGGTAGGGACGAGCTGGAGTAAGCCCTTGGTGGTGACCACTTTCCTGCAGCTGGCGTGCTCCTGTTGTTCTAAGGCTCCATAAAATGGCTTCTATCGTACGTGAGATCAACGGCCGGTCGAGCAGCTACGTGGATTGGGAGCAGTAGCGTAGGGGTTTTGTGCAAAGGCCTATAATATATAGGAAGTTCAAACGCCTCAGACCCATCTACTTGCCCTGACCAGTGAACTCCAGCAGAGACGCAACCAAACATACTGGAGGGGCAAACACACTCGTCTTACTCCGGGTCAAATTCTTTACTTATCGCCAAGATAGAAACCTAGGAGCAGCCCATCTAATACATTCTAACCTGTCCTTGCTTGGTATAAACCTAGCAAGAAGGAAGACTTTAAGACGATAGAACATCGTCTGCATCTATCGTCTGCAACTGATGAAACTACCCGGTCAACCTCGCTACTTATGGCTTTCAATCTCGATCCTGAAGGTATGCCGCTGAAGTGATGCGGTTATGCATCTGGCCCTGCTACCGATGGATCAACATATGCTGCCTATAATGCCACTAGCGCTGCTGGTGGATATGCCACTGATGTGGCTGGCTCTTCACCGGGTACTGGATATGCTAAAGGTATGGATCAATATATGACACACCTGGCTTAGATGCTGCTGGGTTTCGATATCCAACCGGATAGGCAACTAGGTATGTTACTGGGTATTACGCTGTTGGTTGAAATGAATCACTCGGTTATGCCGGTCCTATACCTCTAGGCGTAGATCTTTCATAACCTGGGTGCCCAACCTCCCCCAAGGTCTCATTAGAAGCGGTTAGTCCTCCGAACCGAAAGTCAAGCACGTTGTGGAGCAATTCGGGGCTTCCACTATCTTCACTTTCCTCATTCATGTCAGATAAGTTTTCTGCCGCTGACTCAACATGGTAGCTCTTCTTTCCTAGTAGCTCGGTTCTTAGGTGGCTTCCTATCCTATTAGCTATTAGCTCGTAGCTCTCTTCTTGTAGCTAGGTAGCTAGTGGTTAGGTTGTTATAGAGGAGCAGACGAGAAGACGATATGACGATAGTCTTCGTCTTGTTTATCGTCTTCCCTTATGAGTGGAATCGCTCTTTTTTCATTCAAAATACGGGGTTTCGTCGAATTGTTCCAATTTTACATAGGTCCGTAGGGCAGAATTCTACTTTAAGCCAAAAACACGGGGTTTATTAAAAAGGTGCATTTTCTTTCTCCTGTTTATTATTATTAGTGAAAATGGGTTTCATGCAAAATCCCCGGGAAAACGGAACTGTGCGACTTTCGCGGACCTGTTTATGAGGGAAAAAGGAAGTTAAATTAAAATTCCCGGGAAAATTAAACTTTGATCGTTCAGATCTTACCCTCGTATAGCTAAGTCATCTAAAAGGACTGCTACCAAGTCCAGTACTTCCTGCTATAGCTAAGCCAGTTTCTTTCCCAAATGATGTGAATGAAGACTTCGCTAAGCAGTGCGTTCAATAGCGTGCCACCTTATGGTTCGGTTCTTTTTGTATAAAGAAACTCCTCTTTCTGCGGCTTCTTCCGCTCTTGACCTGGCCAGGTTCCTCCTAGCTCATTTCTTCTTGTCGGGTTCTTCCTAGCTCTTAGTTCAGGCCGTAATTGTAAATATAGAACCAAACCCGTATTTGGAGTTGCTCGAGCTGAGTCTTCTGTTCTTTCTTCTTCTTTCTATTTCGTTTCAGCTAGTATGATCCTCTTCTGCTAGTGTCATTTGAGTAGCAACTAGGCGTCGCCTATATATACAGCAAGGCTCAGTGTAGCTAGAGTTGACCGAATCGTGGGGTCTGCGCCAAGTAAGAAAGATCTTCTCCCTCCCTTCTTTCCTATTCTAATCTCTGGTTTTCCGGAAAGCCCCTCTTATCATTCTTTTTCCAGCAGTGGTAGCTAAGTCTATCTCCTACCTATGTGAGAAGAGTAAGCAAGCTACCTTGGACTGAGCCTCAGGCTAGTTCAGTTTCGGCTCCTAGGTCTATGTGTAGAGAAAGGCGCTCAGTAGTTACGTCAGCTATTGGTTCGCGCAAGTAGTTCCCCTCCGGTTAGTTCATCCAGGTAAGCAACGTCTACT